GATAGGATAGAATCCGTTATGTTCTGGGGTTTCCATATACTTATAATTGCTGTTAGAATTTAAATTCAGAAGGTTTTTTTATTGAAAAGAATTAATACTGATTAGTACAGATTGATTATGTATCAATTAAGATTTAGTTAGGTATCCATTATTTGGTAATTTTTTGAATTATATTATATCATTAGAGAAACACAATTTGCAATTCAAATGCAAGAATCGTTCATCAATTTACAGTCAATAGTTAACGGTTCCCATTTCTCCTGAATTTTTTTTTTGTGACTGAAAATACATATTTGGTTTTTCAATAGAAAAAAAAAGGAAAACAGGATTGCAGATACACATAAAAAAAAAAAGAGGACTATTCTCATATATTTTGTATCATTTTGGCGGCATGGCCGAGCGGTAAGGCGGGGGACTGCAAATCCTTTTTCCCCAGTTCAAATCCGGGTGTCGCCTCATCAAAAAAAGAATTGAAATTATCTCTTTAGTTTTACTGATATAACTTGTATAACTTTTATTTTTTTCCAGCAGAAGCAAGTGGAAGAAAAGGACTCTTTTTATTTGCTTGATTCGAAGCATCCGCTTAGGGATTTGGTTTTCTAAAATAAAATGCTATAAATCATTGCGTCTAGGCTTCAAGGAAAGATTTTAATAATGAAAAGGAATCATTAAATCTTGATATGATAGTCTTTTGACTACTAATGTAGTGGCTGCTGACTGGTTCTTAAATGAGATTGGATATATGTATAGGGGCTCTATTTTAGTTTCGGAAAGCGGAAGATACTTTATGTACTTATGAAAATAAAATCTCTGATTGTTCCCGGATTCAATTATTATTCTATTCAATAGATAATTTTTTTTTGTTCTATAACTTTTTAGAAAGTTATATTAAGTAAAAAGGCGAATTCCTTCTTTTTGGTAACCCACAGTCACGAATGGAATAGGCCGTCTCCCGAGCGACTCTATGAAACAATTAGGAGACGGTAAAGATTAGATCAAATGAGAAAGGAGTAGGTATGTGTGATCTAGCTTGATTCTCAACTTTTCTACCTTTTTAAAAATGAAACGGAGGGCAACAAAAGAAAGACAAAGTTTTTCCATTAGACTCAAAATCATATAAGAACTCGTTTGTTAGTTGATTGTTTCATCAACGGTGAATGGTGTTGTGCCTGAATTTTTTTTTGACTCTGCACTAGTGATTTCACTATTATTAGTGAACAATAATGATTAGTGAACAATAATGGAATAATTCTTTTATATTCATAGAGATAGGGGACATAATTCACATGGATATAGTAAGTCTCGCTTGGGCTGCTTTAATGGTAGTCTTTACATTTTCCCTTTCACTCGTAGTATGGGGAAGAAGTGGACTCTAGAAATACTACTAATTGAGGAATCAACCTCAAACTGTATCAATTGTTTTATAGATTGTTCTGCCGAGCCTTTTTTTTTTTTACTTTTATTTGTTTTTTCCCTTTTTTACTGTTCAAAGAAAAAAGTTTTGCGTAGTAATTTGAAAATCTATATAGACTTTCGACCCAAAAGAATATAGACATAGTGGTTGTCCAATAAGATGCTCCGCGTAATAAGATATTTTCTCGGGCTAGTCACTCATATATTGCATGCTTACCACTCGTTTTATTAATTATTTTAGTTATGCTTTTTTTTGCTTTATGGAACTCCTTTCATATCATGCTTCAAACGTTAAAGATGGGGTTTGCTAATGATTTTTGAAATCCGAAGAGAAGACCTTTCCACGGAACCGAACCCCTCTATCATTTTTAAATTGTTCAATCAATTACTTTTTTAGAATGGTAAAAAAATCTTCTTTTATTACTATATGCCCAGAACATTTTTTTCCATCATTGATTTGATTCTTCCGATGGATATCAGGATTCATATTGAAAAGAATCAGAAATCTATGAATTAGAATCATAAGAGTAAGAGTTGCCTTTTGAGATTGATTAGAATCAAGATAAACATAAATGAAATCAATAGATGAAGCAAAGAAATAGAATTGGGATACTATGTACATTAATATTAGATATAGGGAATTAATCTATATGAAATGAATCTATATGAATATGAAGATATATATTGTAGGTTGATCTATATTCAACCTGTATATTTATCTTTATACAGTAGAACTTTACACACTCCAATAACTATAATAGCTAGTATGGTAGAAGGATTCATAGATATCTTTCTACCATACTATCGGATCTCATAGAATACTGCTCTCGTAGAATACTGATAATTCTAGTACACTCATTTCATTTAAGACGCCAAATTGGAATCCTTTTGATTTTCGTTTTATTCTCTTCAGTCATTGATAAGAACTAAAAAGTAAAGTTTAATTCAAATTAATCACTTTGACTGATTGTTTTTACGTATATTATAAGTAAAAAAGCAGTAGGAACTAGAATGAACAGTGTAGTAGCAATAAATGCGAGAATATTTACTTCCATAATTTCATCGTTTCATTTTTTTTTTTATTCGCAATAACTCAGGATTTAATCCCATAGAAATGAGAAATCTTTGGCTTGTAAATTCAATAGTATGAATTACATCGCGATGATATCGAATCGTATTAGAATATTATGAATAACAATATCTGAACTATCAAATCAATTCATCGTCGAGAATTGAATAGTATAACATAGGAAGATCTTTTATCCATACCAAATTCTACATTTTATTACTGATCCAATCATAAATTTGTTTCTTTTAGTATTTTATTTACTATTAATAAAAAACTTTTTTCAACTTAAACTCAAAAAATAATCAAAAATTCCTTCTCTAAAAGAGATGGAATCCTTGTTTGATCTTAGTAATATCCTCTTTAATTGAATTAGGAATGGGATATATATATCAAAAGTCCAGTGTGAAATTTGAATGAGATAGATTCTTTAAAATTCAAATTCGTAATTTGAATTAATAATTGAGATTACACAAAATCAGAAAGATATTTTAATATGAAAAATTCTATCAAAGTAACTATGTGAAATTGCTTTTGTATCGTACAAATGGAATTTTTGTATGTGCTCCCCAAAACATATAGTACTCCCACAATCGGGAGTAATTCAAAAAGCCAGGACCATTCTGGTATCTATTGTTTGAATCCTGAATATAATTCTACCAATAATTGTACTAATCTACATATGTCTTTCTCCCATGAAAAAGTACTTCTTGAAGAATTGCAAATTTCCAGATTTGTTTGGTTTCATAATAAATGTGAAAAAAATAAAAAAAAAAAACTATAAAACAAGAAAGATCCAAAATTCTGTTATGTTATTTGTTCTCTCTTTTCCAATAAAGTAAGAGATGAATTGATATATCTATTTTGATTGGATTTGGATCCGTGTCGGGACTGACGGGGCTCGAACCCGCAGCTTCCGCCTTGACAGGGCGGTGCTCTGACCAATTGAACTACAATCCCAGGGAAAAAAATGTACAACATATATGTTTATGATTTCATTGCCTTCAAACCCCTTCTATGTGGATCTATGTAGATTTTAGATTATATGTAGATGACAATCTACATATTGTAACAGAGGCGCGAGTAATGTATTGATATACACACGGACATGCACTTTAATCCGAGGAGCATAGATTATTAGTCATTTTTATTTATTGCAAAATGGATTGCTACTCAAATCAATCTTTCAAAGAATAACGAAAAAAAACTCTTTTTTTTTTTTTTCGTTATTCTTTTCTTAAACTTGCTACTTCCAGATCCTAATCTGAATCGAGATTATTTCATTATTAAGATAATAATTTTTTTTCTTCCGTATCCCAAATTTATGAAAAAGAAAAAAAGGGTTATAACCTTTCATGGTGGATCGGCGAATTAGTGGGCCGAGCTGGATTTGAACCAGCGTAGACATATTGCCAACGAATTTACAGTCCGTCCCCATTAACCGCTCGGGCATCGACCCAAGAAGAATCCATTCTAGGCTTCTTTTTTTGATAATTCCTGATCAACTTTCTTTCGTAGTACCCTACCCCCAGGGGAAGTCGAATCCCCGCTGCCTCCTTGAAAGAGAGATGTCCTGAACCACTAGACGATGGGGGCATACTTGCCCAACTGCCATCATACTATGATCATAGTATGAATAGTTTTTTGAAATTGTCAATATAAATAAAATGGAATAATGTGAATCAATTCAAAGGGTTTTTATGTCTTTCATGATTCCATAGAATTTTATAATTTTTCATTTATATTTATTTTATGAATGGTTCATTCTAATTACCATTTTTTCATTCTATAAAAAAATTGATTTTTATCAAAATTATTTGATCTTTTATTTCAAATTTCAATTGTTATTTATTAGTTATATTAGTTAATTTATAACTCGAATTTGATATAGATTATATATAATCTATATTACTCAATTTTTATTATTTTTTATATAATTAATATTATAATTAATGAATCTATAGATTCATTAATTATAGTTATTTTATATCTTTCTAGTTAAAATAATTAGAGTGATATATAAATATTATAATATTTTCTAATAGAGTGATATGAATTCTATATCAATTATATATATTACTATGAATTAATATAAAATTCGAGAATAAAAAATGAAAATAATAATTAGAAGTAAACTCTTAAAAAAAAAAAACATTCAAAATTCTAAATATTCTAAAACTAATAAGTGATTGCTCTGCGATATGTCATAAAAGTGGATTAAACTCCATTTCTCATACTTTCAATCAGTCATTGAATCATTATTATAAGGTTATAGGTAGTTCTATCTCATACTAAGACAAGAAATTCAGGAAATTCAAAAAAGATCAATTTTGAAATATGAGAAGAGGGATAGGTATCGATAAATGCTTGCAAAATTGTTTTTATCGACAAGTTGCTTTATCAATGAAATATCTTTGATCTATGTTGAATTGGTTGGTGTGTACATGTATCAATCAAATGAATTTCATTATGCTATGGCTCAATATTCATGGTCTTTTAAAACAATTCATTGCATTGATCA